GCGGAATATGGGGGTACTTATGGCAGAACGGGTCGATCTGGTCTTTCACAATAAAGTGATAGATGGAACTACTATGAAACGACTTATTAGCAGATTAATAGATCATTTCGGAATGGCATATACATCACATATCCTGGATCAAATGAAGACTTTGGGTTTCCAGCAAGCCACTGCTACATCTATTTCATTAGGAATAGATGATCTTTTAACAATACCATCTAAGGGATGGTTAGTCCGAGACGCTGAACAACAAAGTTTTATTTTGGAGAAACATCATCATTATGGGAATGTTCATGCAGTAGAAAAATTACGTCAATCTATTGAGATTTGGTATGCTACAAGCGAATATTTGAGACAAGAAATGAATCCTAATTTTCGGATGACTGATTCTTCTAATCCAGTCCATCTAATGTCCTTTTCGGGAGCTAGAGGAAATGTATCTCAAGTACACCAATTAGTAGGTATGAGAGGATTAATGTCAGATCCCCAAGGACAAATGATTGATTTACCTATTCAAAGCAATTTGCGTGAAGGACTCTCTTTGACAGAATATATAATTTCCTGCTACGGAGCCCGCAAGGGAGTCGTGGATACTGCTGTACGTACATCAGATGCTGGATATCTCACGCGTAGACTTGTTGAAGTGGTTCAACACATTATTGTACGTAGAATAGATTGTGGTACTATCCAAGGTATTTCCGTGAGTCCTCGAAATGAGATGACAGAAAGAGTTTTTGTCCAAACACTAATTGGTCGTGTATTAGCAGACGATATATATATAGGTCTACGATGCATTGCCGCTAGGAATCAAGATATTGGGATTGGGCTTATCAATCGATTCATAACCTTTCGAGCACGATCAATATATATTCGAACCCCCTTTACTTGCAGAAGCACATCTTGGATCTGCCAATTATGTTATGGTCGGAGTACTACTCATGGTGACCTAGCCGAATTGGGAGAAGCTGTAGGTATTATTGCGGGTCAATCAATTGGGGAACCGGGGACTCAACTAACATTAAGAACTTTTCATACCGGTGGAGTATTCACAGGTGGTACTGCCGAACATGTACGAGCTCCTTCTAACGGAAAAATAAAATTTAATGAGGATTTTGTTCATCCCACACGTACCCGTCATGGGCATCCTGCTTTTTTATGTTCTATAGATCTATATGTAATTATTGAGAGTCGGGGTGTTATTCATAATGTGAATATTCCGCCAAAGAGTTTGATTTTAGTTCAAAATAATCAATATGTAGAATCAGAACAAGTGATCGCTGAGATTCGTGCGGGAACGTCCACTTTTCATTTTAAAGAGAGGGTCCGAAAACATATTTACTCTGAATCAGAAGGAGAAATGCACTGGAGTACCGATGTCTACCATGCACCCGAATATACATATGGTAATGTTCATCTATTACCGAAAACAAGTCATTTATGGATATTAGCAGGAGGCCCGCGCAGATCCAGTATAGTATCTTTTTCGATCCACAAGGATCAAGATAAAATGAATGCTCATTCTTTTTCTGTCGAAGACAAATATATTTCTGACCTCTCAATGACTAATGATCGAGTAAGACATAAATTGTTGGATACTTCTAGTAAAAAAGATATGGAAATCATTGATTATTCAATATCTGATCGAATTATATCCAATGGTAAGTGGAATTTCATATATCCGTCTATTCTTCAAGAGAATTCATATTTTTTAGCAAAAAGACGAAGAAATAGATTCATCATACCATTAAAATATGATCAAGAACGTCAAAAAGAACTAATATCCTGTTTTGGTATTTCGATCGAAATACCCATAAATGGTATTTTACGTAGAAATAGTATTTTTGCTTATTTTGATGATCCACGATATAGAAGAAGCAGTTCAGGAATTACTAAATATGGGGCCGTGGAGGTAGATTCAATCGTCAAAAAAGAGGATTTGATTGAGTATCGAGGAACAAAAGAATTGAGTCTTAAATACCAAATGAAAGTAGATCGGTTTTTTTTCATTCCCGAAGAAATGCATATTTTACCTGGATCCTCGTCCATTATGGTCCGGAACAATAGTATCATTAGAGTAGATACACAATTTGCTTTAAATAAAAGAAGTCGAGTAGGCGGATTAGTTCGAGTGGAGAGAAAAAAAAAAAGTATTGAACTGAGAATCTTTTATGGAGATATTCATTTTCCTGGAGAGACAGATAAGATATCCAGGCACTGCGGCATTTTGATACCGCCCGTAACGGGAAAAAAAAAAAATTCTAAGGAATCAAAAAATTTGAAAGATTGGATCTATGTCCAGCGGATCACACCTACCAAGAAAAAATATTTTGTTTCGGTTCGGCCCGTAGTCACATATGAAATAGCCGATGGGATAAATTTAGCAACACTTTTTCCTCAGGATCTCTTGCAGGAAAAGGATGATGTCCAACTTCAAGTTGTCAATTATAGTCTTTCGGAATATGGCAAGTCAATTCAAGAAATTTATAACACAAGTATTCAATTAGTTCGGACTTGCTTAGTATTAAATTGGGACCAAAAACAAAACGGTTCCAAAGAAGAGGTTTATGCGTCGTTTGTTGAGGTAAGGGCAAATGATCTAATTCGTGATTTCATAAGAATTGAGTTAGTCAAAGTCAAGTCCACTCTTTCATATAGTGGAAAAAGATATAGATATAATATAACAGATTCGAGATTGATTCCCAATAAGAGATTAGATCGCGCCAATATCAATCCTTTTCATTCCAAGGCGAAGTTTCAATTAGTTACCCAACAGCAAGGAACTATTGGTACGTTCTTGAATAGAAATAAGGAATGCCAATCTTTGATAATTTTGTCATCATCCAACTGTTTTCGAATTAGTCCATTCAACGGTTCGAAATATAACAATAACAATGCGATAAAAGAATTGGATCCCCTAATCCCAATTAGGTATTTGTTAGGTCCCTTAGGTACTATTGTACCTAAAATAGCGAATTTTTATTCATCTTACCATTTATTAACTCATAATCATATATCGTTAAAGAAATATTTGATACTTGACAATTTTAAACAGACTTTTCAAGTACTTAAATATTGTTTAATGGATGAAAATAGGAGAATTTATAATCTCGATCCATGTAGTAATATAATTTTGAATCCATTCCATTTAAATTGGTGTTTTCTCCATTATGATTCGGGTGAAGAGACCTCCATAATAATTTGCCTTGGGCAATTTATTTGTGAAAATGCATGTCTATTCAAATACGGACCACACATAAAAAAATCTGGTCAAATTTTAATTGTTCATGTTGATGCCTTAGTTATAAGATCGGCTAAGCCCTATTTGGCTACCCCAGGAACAACAGTTCATGGTCATTATGGAGAAATCCTTTATGAAGGAAAGACACTAGTTACATTTATATACGAAAAATCAAGATCTGGTGATATAACGCAGGGTCTTCCAAAAGTGGAACAGGTCTTAGAAGTGCGTTCAATTGATTCAATATCGATGAACCTCGAAAAGAGAGTTGAAAGTTGGAACGAACGTATACCAAGAATTCTTGGAATCCCCTGGGGATTCTTGATTGGAGCTGAGCTAACCATAGCCCAGAGTCGTATCTCTTTGGTTAATAAAATTCAAAAGGTTTATCGATCTCAGGGGGTACAGATACATAACAGGCATATAGAGATCATTGTACGTCAAATAACATCAAAAGTGTTGGTTTCAGAAGATGGAATGTCTAATGTTTTTTCACCCGGAGAATTAATAGGAATGTTGCGAGCGGAACGAGCAGGACGTGCTTTAGACGAAGCGATCAATTATCGGGCAATTTTATTGGGAATAACGAGGGCATCCCTGAATACTCAAAGTTTCATATCCGAAGCGAGTTTTCAAGAAACCGCTCGAGTTTTAGCAAAAGCCGCTTTACGAGGTCGTATTGATTGGTTGAAAGGACTGAAAGAGAACGTTGTTTTGGGGGGGCTTATTCCTGTTGGTACTGGATTCAAAAAATTAGTGCACCATTCAAGGGAAGACAAAAATATTTATTTGGAAATAAAAAGGAAAAATTTATTCAAGTTGGAAATGAGAGATATTTTGTTATACCATAGAAAATTTTTTTGTTCTTGTACTCCAAACAATTTTCATGGGACATCACAACAACCATTTACGTAATTTAATGATTTTTAAGAAGAGATTCATTCTTTTTACTTTAACTTTCTGATTGGGTTGGTACGATTATGAATATTAATTTAGTCAAAAAAATAATAATAAGTAATTAAAAGAAATTAATGGTTTGGGCCGTATATCAAAGGTCAATCCACGGTAGAAAGAAGGTTCCGTCGGAACAATTATTTATTTCAGAGTACCTTGTCTCTTTGTAAAAAAAAAGAGGAAGTGTGGGGAAATGCGGAAAAAATGACAAAAAGATATTGGAACATCAATTTAGGAGAAATGATGAAAGCGGGAGTGCATTTTGGTCATGGTACTAGAAAATGGAATCCTAGAATGGCTCCTTACATCTCTGCAAAACGTAAAGGTATTCATATTATAAATCTTACAAGAACTGCTCGTTTTTTATCAGAAGCCTGCGATTTAGTTTTTAATGCAGCAAGTAGTGGAAAAACCTTTTTAATCGTTGGTACCAAAAATAAAGTAGCGAATTTAGTAGCATCAGCTGCAATAGGGGCTCGGTGTCATTATGTTAATAAAAAGTGGCTTGGTGGTATGTTAACGAACTGGTCCACTACGGAAACGAGACTTCATAAGTTCAGGGACTTAATAGTAGAACAAAAAATGGGGAAACTCAACCGTTTTTCCAAAAGAGATGCAGCAATGTTGAAGAGAAAATTATCTACCTTGCAAACATATCTGGGTGGGATCAAATATATGACGGGGTTACCCGATATTGTAATCATCGTTGATCAGCAAGAAGAATATACGGCTCTTCGAGAATGTGTCATTTTAGGGATTCCTACTATTTGTTTAATTGATACAAATTGTGACCCGGATCTCGCAGATATTTCAATTCCAGCCAACGATGATGCTATAGCTTCAATTCGATTCATTCTTAATAAATTAGTATTCGCAATTTGCGAGGGTCATTCTAGCTATATAAGAAATCGTTGATTATGATTAAGAATAATCAAATTAATTCATTGTTTGGGAACTCGATAGATTTATTGGATCGGTTACTATTTCTTGAACTTCAAAAAGAGATTAAAGAAAAAGAGATAAAGATAAAAATAGGGATATTTAGATTATGTTATATGATTTTTAGTATCCTAAATTCAATTTGTATTAATGATTCATGTTGGTGAGTTGAGAAAGAAATGAAATGGTTCAATCAAAATAAATTTTTAAGTTCTATTTATATCAGAGGAAAATATGAATGCTATACCATGTTCCATTAAAACACTCAATGGGTTATACGATATATCGGGTGTAGAAGTAGGCCAACATTTATATTGGCAAATAGGAGGTTTACAAATCCATGCCCAAGTACTTATCACTTCTTGGGTCGTAATTGCTATCTTATTAGGTTCAGTCATCATAGCAGTTCGGAATCCACAAACAATTCCGACCGACGGTCAGAATTTCTTCGAATATGTCCTTGAATTTATTCGAGACTTGAGTAAAACTCAGATTGGAGAAGAATATGGCCCCTGGGTTCCCTTTATTGGAACTATGTTCCTATTTATTTTTGTTTCTAATTGGTCAGGTGCTCTTTTACCTTGGAAACTTATACAGTTACCTCATGGGGAGTTAGCTGCGCCCACGAATGATATAAATACTACTGTTGCTTTAGCTTTACCCACGTCAGTGGCATATTTTTATGCGGGTCTTACCAAAAAAGGATTGGGGTATTTTGGGAAATACATCCAACCAACTCCAATACTTTTACCAATTAACATCCTAGAAGATTTTACAAAACCTTTATCTCTTAGTTTTCGACTTTTCGGGAATATATTGGCTGATGAATTAGTAGTTGTTGTTCTTGTTTCTTTAGTACCTTCAGTAGTTCCTATCCCCGTTATGTTTCTTGGTTTATTTACAAGCGGTATTCAAGCTCTTATTTTTGCAACTTTAGCCGCGGCTTATATAGGTGAATCCATGGAGGGTCATCATTGATTAGCTTTTTTAATAGTCTTTTTTTCACTTAATCGAATTCATGCATGGTTCCAAATAGGCACTTGGTTGGACAACATAATACATAAACATATTATAGATACAAATACATATGTATAAACGACCCAATCTCGTATATGTATAAACGACCCAATCTCGTAGGAGGGAAGATAGACGATATTACGGAATTGGAAAAATGGGTTAGGGGGTCTAGTCAAACTAGATATATGTAATGTCTAGCCCTTACATATACATATATTTCGAAAAAGGATTCTCAAATCCAATTCAATATAAAAATAAAATGCAAACGGTTTACATTATGGAAGAAACAAATGTATATGTGATATTAGATATTTACTAGTTACTAGTTATATAGGGATTATCCCTATGGACTAGATAAATTATAGAAATTTATTTATATATTTTTATATTTTATTTATTCCTATTTCTTTCCGAATATATTATTAATATCTTATTAATATCTATTTATATATTTATAATATTACTATACTATAATACTATAGTATTTATTATTAATATAACTATATTGATATTGTATCATTAACCATTTTTTTTTGTATGAGGAACTTACTATGAATCCACTGATTTCTGCCGCTTCCGTTATTGCTGCTGGATTGGCCGTAGGGCTTGCTTCCATTGGACCTGGAGTTGGCCAAGGTACTGCTGCGGGCCAAGCTGTCGAGGGTATTGCGAGACAACCAGAAGCGGAAGGTAAAATAAGAGGTACTTTATTGCTTAGTCTAGCTTTTATGGAAGCTTTAACAATTTACGGACTAGTCGTGGCATTAGCACTTTTATTCGCAAATCCTTTTGTTTAATTGAATCCTAAAATTAGAAATGTGAAAACGTACGTTATACGTTTCTTTCTTAGTTTGGTTTATTAACTCGGACTTGCCGTTTGCTTCTTCTAATTATATCAACACTTTCATAATTATTTATGAGATAATACCCCGGAAAGGGCATATTTTAGATTTTAGGATGAAGAATTCATGGATCCGTTCGCTTTCTTCCTTCCCTTTTCCACCCTTAGTACAACGGAAACCTTTTTATTTTTACTAGGAAACGTTTAAAGAAACGAAATATTTCGCAATTGGTGTTGGTATGAGGCCTAATCTTATTAGGGAGAACTTAAAAGAATAAGAAATTTTCAAATTTAAAATAAATTATAAATTACTAGATTATTTAATCTATTCCCATAAAAAAATAAATTAATAAAAAGAAATCGATCAGGGCGAGGCGAGTGAGGTGATACAAAAAGAACTATGTTCTTTGTTAGTCTTATCTATAAGAAAGAGGAGAGTATATGAAAAATATAACCGATTTTTTCGTTTCCTTGGGCTATTGGCCATCCGCCGGAAGTTTCGGGTTTAATA